GATGGTAGAATCCCTTGTTGCTTTCTATTGATGTTTTTATTTTTACTAACATTTTCATTTATATTCAAATTTAAAAAAAGTAATTTACTTGGTATAAACCACGGTTTCATTTTATATGCATTATAAAGTAGTACAAATTCTGGGAAGAACCAAAGTTCTAGATTCGATATGGGACGACTTAGTATTTCTTCATTCATTCCCATCCAATCCAATTTTTTTTTTTTTTGATTGGGTAAATTCATTTCTTGATTTTGATGAATCGTAAGATAAAAAAGATCTTTTTTATCAATTTTATTAATTATTTGATAATTAGTAAGCCCGGTCTTAGTATTTTTATTACTGTTGGTATCGATCTTAATCCAAGCCTCAATATCGAATTTCTTTCTAAGACAAAAATTGATAATTTTCCAATCAAAATATTTTCTATCCGGACTTTTTTCCATTTCCATATATATAATATCGCTTTTTCCTAGATAATTATGGATAGGGATATCCTTTAGTATATCAAACAATTTGCCTTTATGTGTGTTGGAATTAGAATAACTTTCTTGATTCTTATTTATTTGAAATGGTAATCCATAAATATATGGGTCTCTCTTATTTTCATAATTAATAGATCTATAAGATAAAAGATTATATCTATAATTTTTTTTTAAATTATCCTTTTGATTTGGTAATGAATATACTTTGTAATCATTTTGTTTTTTGTAATGAATTAATTGGTCTTTTTCATATGAATTCTCTTTGTTTAAATTTTGATTTTGAATTGTATGTATACGACATTGATTGATTCTATTTCGCCATTTTTGTGCTATTAATCTAGACCAGCTAATCTGAGATAAATTGTATTGATAATGACCTCTTAACCAGGTTTTCCATTGATTTATTCCAGAATTCCAAAGTTTCTTATGTTTTAATTCAGAATGAATTATTCCTTGTGTTCCAAAATAATCTTTTATTGAAGTCTTAAGAAAAAAAGATGTTCCGTGATATTGAAGAATAGATCTTAACTTATACAAGTTAAGAACTTGGGTTTGTGATAATTTGAAAAATACATATGCTTGTGATAAGGAGGATAAGTCACAAAAATTCTGTGAATTCTTATTACTAATATTATAAAGTGACTTTTTTATGGTCGAAATAAAGTGAATTGTATTTTGATTTTTTTTTGTTTTATTAATTATTTCTTGATTTGTTTTATTATTGTAAATGGATTTATCAATAATTTTTTTTGTTGATTCAAGAAAAAGTTGTATATTAATTCTGGAAATATTAATGATAGATAGAAGTATATCTCTGTATATCCTTTCAATGAAAATTTTTATAAAATAATGTAATTTACGGATTAATCGAGCGTTTCTTCTTTTTAATATTTGCCAAATATTTTTTGATGATTCGAATCTTTTAGCATTATAACTTGGTTTATTAAGACTAATGTTTATTCCTGGAGTCACTTTGTTTTTCTCTTTTGTAATTCTTTCTATTTGATTTCTGATTGTGCTTGTTCTATCAGTCAGATCCTTCATTTTTTTTTCTGTCAGTAAAAAATTTGTCCAATTTGTAGATCTAATTTGACTAAAGGATTCATGAATTATCTGATTGGGGATTATAGAATCTTTTTCTTTTTTAGTTTCGCTTGATTTATATACTTCTCTCAATCTAAAAAATAGAATTAGATTTACTTTTGAGAGTTCTTTTATTATTCTTTTTAAAAATAGAATTCCTTTGATAATCCATTTTTCTTTTGAGATATTTAGAAAAAATTTTGTTCTTTCTTTTAAAACTTTTATAACTAGAAAATACTTCTTTTTCAATTTTCCAATTTTTTTTTCGAGTTTCTTAAAAATGGGTTCAAAAAAGGAAGACTGTTTTTTGGGAGAACCAAAAGGAAGTTCAGCTTCCATTCCCAAAACTGTTAAAAAACTAAAATCATCTTTTGGCACTTTCTTTTTCATTCGATCCATCTGAGAAAACCGTGGCTTAGATCTGTGCCAAGGTTTCAGACGGAAAGGAAATAGGATCTTTATCTGAATGCCCTCGATTAACCAATTTTTCGGAAATTCTGTTTCTGATAATAGAACACCATCATAGGTACATTTTATATGTATTTCTCTATTCCATTCCCTAAAATCTTCAGACCATTCGGGAATTTGCAATAATAACATACGGCAAATATTTTTAGCTATTATCAATGAAGGTAATAGAATATATTTTCTAAGAGTCGCTTGAATTATTAACATGGAACCTCTTATTACTTGAGCAAACGGAATGGTATCCCAGGCTTCTGCTATTTCTATTCGTGCCTTCTCCTTTCTTTTGTTCTCTTCTTTTTTGTCCTTCTCCCTTTTTTTCTCCCCTTCTTTTCTCTCTTCTTCTGGATAATCTGAAATTTTTAATTCTGTTTCCTTTCCTATCCAGTTTCGAAAAATGAATTTCATCAGTCCGGAGATATCAAAATAAAAAAAGTTTGATTTGTCTATTCTGTCCAAAAAAAGTGAGG